GTTCTATTCGGGATAGCGACAGCCCCGGGCGTGCTCTATCAAAAGAAAATTCCCATTCAATGCATGAAATGAAGTAGGATAATTTTATGATAATTCCTTATTGACAATATATTTAAATAATAGATATCTGTGTAACAATTTATGTTCTGGGGTTTACATAAACTCATATGTTTTGTTATAATTGAAATTGAGAAATATTTTTTGATTAAAAAATCAATACTGATTCGTTCTGTCTCAATTTGTATTTTGTCATTAGGAAAACACAATTTGAAATTCAAATTCCAGAATCGTTCATGAATTCGAAGTAAGGGGTCAATAGTCAATGGTTCTAATTTCTCGTCTGAAAAATACCCATTTGATTTCTCAATAGAAAAACGAGAGAATGTTTTTAGCATTGTGTATTTTCAGATACTATACAATCAATCATAAGGGATGGATCAAATCCAATCAAAAGGGGTCTTTCTTTTATTTTAGGAAATAAAGGATTAAGGAAAACAGAAGTCAAAATGCAAGTACAATAAAAATTCAGTAATCCGGGAAAAATTGCATCTATTCTATTTTGTATCATTTTGGCGGCATGGCCGAGTGGTAAGGCGGGGGACTGCAAATCCTTTTTCCCCAGTTCAAATCCGGGTGTCGCCTGAATCACCAAAAAAATCGAAATCATAATCGATTTATTGGATTGGTTTCTCAATAGTGTTTGGTAGAACCCCTTTTTGACTCTGCGACATTAATTCCACTATTATTAGTGAGGAATAATGAAAAAATTCCTTCGTATTTATAGAGATAGGGGACATAATGCACATGGATATAGTAAGTCTCGCTTGGGCTGCTTTAATGGTAGTCTTTACATTTTCCCTTTCACTCGTAGTGTGGGGAAGAAGTGGACTTTAGAAGTACTACTAATTGAGTTCAGGAATCAAACCGTATCGATTGTTTTATAGATCATTCTTTTGAACTATTTAAAATCAAATCTTTTCTTTGAATTTGGAATCCCATTGGATTCCAATGGAGTAATCTATGATAGGAATCATACTTTTTCAATCAAAGAGATATTTCATCGATTCCCATCTTTGTACTTCGAAAAGAAAGGGATTCAGATGATTGGAAATTTATTCCAACCTAAAATTCTTCCGAAATTTTCTATTTCAATCAATGGGAATGGGCTCTTACTATCTTTATAGATGGATACTAAGGAAGACCGGACCTTTTTTCTTTTTTTTTTATTTCCCTTTTACTCTTCAAAAAAGAAGTCGTTTTGTTAAGCGTATACGCACTTTCTATGAGAAATGATATAGAGATAGTGGTTGTTTAAGGAGAGACTGGGCAATAATAAAATCTTGCCTCGGGCGAGTTACATATCGGGCATTTACCCTTTGGTTTCTATTTTTAGAAAGGCGGTTTATGCTTTATCGACTTATTTCATATCACGGTTCTGACGTTAAAAATAGGCGAGTTTTCCCCTTCCTTATTAGTAAAAGGAAAGGAATTAGAATCCTACAGATAAGAATTATTTCAGATTGATCGGAACAAATAACAAATAGATGTAGGAAATTGGGTCTTATGTCAATTCCATACAATATATGGAATATATAGATATGGAATTAATATACACATATATGAAGAGAATATTGTAGATTGATATATAGAAACTTAAACCTTTATCTTTATTCTAGATTACAACTTTATAGACTAAGAGATAGATAGTATAAAAATTCATTTTTATACTATCTATCTCTTATAAAATTGCCGACTATAATTATAGTGCGCTCATTTCATTTAAGTTAAGACGTGAAATTGGAATCCCTTTCATTTGACTTTGTCCATTTTTGATAAGAACTTGGAAGGAAAGTTTTATTCAAATGAATTTTCAAATTCAATTGAATTAATCATTTTGACTGACTGTTTTTACGTAAATGATAAGTAGAAAAGCGGTAGGAACTAGAATGAATAGTGCAGTAGCAATAAATGCAAGAATATTGACTTCCATAATCTCATCGGTTTTTTACTTCGCAATAACTCGGGATTTAATCCCCTAGAGATGATAAATCTTTTGTCTATCGTCTGTAAATTCAATGAATGAATTACCTCTTGATGATCTTGAACCGGATCACTATCATGAATAACAATATCTGATCTATCAAATCAACCCGTTGTCAAGACTTGAATAGTATAACATAGGAAGTTCTTTTATCCATACCGAATTCCAATTTTGATTCCTGACTCAATTACTCAAAAATTTTATTTATCATCCGTTTCCTTGTTTTTTCTATAACCCACCTTGCGTCTTCCTTGGACAATCTTCTGATGAAGGATCATCAGATTGCCTTTCCACTTCAATTAATTACATAGTTCCAAACCTAACAAACAATAAAAGCGAAATGGAAAAATAGGAAAGCAAAAAGAAATCAAGACTTCTTTTTGCTTTGGGAATGAAAGTATATCCCTCGACACTCTTTACTGGTTCATAGAAAGGGAAAAATGCATTTTTGGATTTATT